CGCGCATCCGTTCTCCATCACTTTGTCGAAACAAAAATATCGGATGCATCAATATGGAAATACTTGGTACAAAAAACCACGATCTGATATGGATCCATATCCTCTCATAGAATAGATAGCCTAGAATAGATAAAAAGAGCTGATCTTTTTCTGGAATCAAAGAAAGATATTACAAAATACAAAATAGGGTGCTGCCGGGTTGTGACTCGGAATAAACGTTTCCCCGTGGAGGAACGAAATACCAATCCATTCCTATGGAGCATCCAGTAACAAGAAGATTTAATCGGAAATATCGACAAATTCTTGAATTTACTAGAATTACATCTCTACTGAATTTGAATATCAGAATAGCCGATATAGTCATGATTCAATGGGTCAGGTCCACTTACTTTTTCTTTTTTTTTTTTTTTGTTGATTTCTTATCTTGATTTGACGATGAATTTTTTGGAATAATAAAAAAGTGGGAATATTTATTAATTCATAATTGGGATTGGGGAGATAGAATATCTATGTCCCCGAACCAATAATCTTGAAGAATGAACCGTGATAGAGCTTGTAGTGACATAGTCATCCTCTCAAATAGTGGGATGACTTATCATTATAATGAACAAATGTTCAACTTTTTAATGATACTACTATAGTATACCTTATAACTTATTATATTTAAATAATTGACTCATTTTTTTAGAATAATAACTTATTATGTTATGCAGATGTTTACTTTTTTTATTACAAATATCAACAATATTCCTATTCTCTACTACAAAACTACAAAATAAAGACTCAGACTGGAGTTTTGTGGAAAAAGCCCCTTATCGGATTTGAACCGATGACTTACGCCTTACCATGGCGTTACTCTACCGCTGAGTTAAAGGGGCCCTTTTGAATCAATTCCTGAGTGAGACACTAGCCACTATGAATTTACTGCATGTACCTATGTATATAATATATGGAGAGATATATATGTATATGTTTCCATACAATGCCTGACTCAATGAGTGAAAGTTGAATTGAAAAATGAAGTTTAATCTTTTTTTTTTTTTTTGCCGGACAAATCACTCCCTGAAGGGATCCTATACTTCATTAATTCTATATAATTATAGGGAATGGTTTGTGAACCCTGAGTGAAAAATAAAAAAAAAAAAAAAAAATTCTAGGAATCCTGAAAGGTGGAAAGCTTCCTTGGGCTTATTCACACCATTACATTATATTGACAATTACAAAAAACTGTTCATACTATGAGCATAGTATGGTGGCGATCGGGCAGGTATGCCCCCATCGTCTAGTGGTCAGGACGTCTCTCTTTCAAGGAGATTGCGGGGATTCAAATTCCCCTGGGGGTAGGGTACTACAAAAGGGAGTTGCTCATGGATTATCAATAAGTCTAGAATTGATTCTTCCTGGGTCGATGCCCGAGTGGTTAATGGGGACGGACTGTAAATTCGTTGGCAATATGTCTACGCTGGTTCAAATCCAGCTCGGCCCAAAAATTTGCCGATCCATCATGAGATGATATACAATTTTTTCTACAGAAACGTCCGATACGGAGGAATAAAGAAAAGAATCCATTTCATTTTTCTATCCCCTATTTCATTTAGTTTTAAAGGTTCCCACATATTAGAATTCTGATCTTTTTTATGATCTAGATTCATATTATGATCTGTAAAAAAAAAAAAAAATAGCTATTTTCAATTGATTTGATACAATTTTACAATAGAATTACTAGCAATCTGTGTCGTTCGCGCTAAAGTCCATATTCGTGTGGATAGGAATATATCACTCGTTGCTCTGTTACAATACGACGATTCTAGCTAGAATTGAACTAATTTTGAATGAAATTTTTGAAAATATGTATGTTGTACACCTCATTTTTCTGGGATTGTAGTTCAATTGGTCAGAGCACCGCCCTGTCAAGGCGGAAGCTGCGGGTTCGAGCCCCGTCAGTCCCGACCTAGAATCTGGTGAATCCATCAATTCATCTCTCTATTTTCTGTGAAGGGGGGACACGAAGCAGAATCTAATTTCCAGTCTGGGATTCTTATTTATTTTTTCTTTCCTTTATCGTTTTACATTTCTTATTGAACAAATACAATATGGCAATTTTAATTAATTTAAATTTAATTAGTACCGATTGATGAGGGAGAGACATATGTAGATTGGTACAATTGTTGGTAGCACTATAATGCAGGATTCCAAGAGATGGTGTTCTTGTCTGGATTTTTCGCTTGCTCCCGATCCATGGAATAGAATACCCATTTGTTTTCCTGGAGCACATACACAAATTGGGATTTTTTTATTATATTGTAGATAGAAAATGAACTTAACCTTAGTTACCCCGTCGGAATACTTTTAATCTAAAAAGTACCTCCCTTTCTAGCTCCGAGTTTGTATAACCCCAATTCCCAATTGGAAAAATCTATCTATTTCAGTCAAATTAAATTGCACACCGAATTTTGGAGATTCTATGTGTGTCCTAGTATCAATCCAAGGCAAAAAGATATTAAAAAAAGAAAGATCAAACAAAGATCTATCACTCTAAGTCTTAGCTTAGTAAAGGAATGAATAATCTCTTTTTATTCCTATTTCTTTGAATGGTCCTATCGAAGAAAGCTTCAAATATGGAATAGTAATTTTGTCGAAATAGTAATATTTCTTAGACCGGGACCGATCTTTATCAAACCTCTTTGTCTTCTAAGGAAATTAGATTATAAAAAACTTAGTTTCAAACTTAATTGCTTTGCTTCTTTTTTTTTTTTTTCTTTTATTTCACTTCTACTATATGGATTGGTTTGTGACCAATCGAAGCGTAAGATGGGTCAGATGATACCTCATTATTTGATTTTCTTTCTATAAAGAAAATGGGAGGGTATAGAAAAGAAACAAAGAATGAAAAATTCAACAGGATTCTTGATTGGATCAGGAATTCCATTCCGTATGTATAAAAGATCTTCATATGTTATACTATTAAATTCTCGACGATAAATAGATTTGATAGCTCAGATATTGTTATTCATAATATTAATCCGATTTAATATCATCGGTTTAATATCATCGGGATGAATTGCATCCCCTGGAATTTACAGGAGAAAGACTTAGAATCTCTATGGGATTAGATCCCGAGTTATTGTGAAGTAAAAAAAAAACGATAAAATTATGGAAGTAAATATTCTCGCATTTATTGCTACTGCATTGTTCATTCTAATTCCTACTGCTTTTTTACTTATTATTTATGTAAAAACGGTCAGTCAAAATGATTAAAATTAAAATCAAGCTTGACTTGTCAGTTCTTATAATTAATTAATTAATGGAATAAATGAAAGGAGATTCAAATCCCACGTCTTGATTGAGATGAATGGATTAGAATCAACAGTATAGGAGATCTGATAGTATGGTAGAAAGAAATATCGGAACCTTTCTACCATACTATCTATCGTATCATTGTAAAAAGTTAGACTGTAAAAAAAAAAAAAAAAATATAGGCTTTTTTATTATAGATCCATCTAAAATATGTATATTCATCCAGGTACACATAAATCACATATGTGTAATGTACATATAAGTACATATAAATGGAAGGAGCCCCCCAATTTTAGTCTAATTCTTTGCTACATCCATTTGATTTGTCGTGATTCCATCAATCCGATAATCGAATGTCCACTTTTACTCTTCGGAATCCTTTTTTTTTTTTTTTGAAAATTTCATGTATATCCCTTTTACTTTGAAAATACGAACATGGGAATCGTTGAAATTTTTGTTTAATTGAAAGGTTATTCTTCATATATTACTCTACTTTTACTGGTACTGAATTCCTGTAGAATTTGGAAATGGGAGTCTTTTTTATTAAAATGAAAAACGCCTTGCAGAATGATCTCTGAAACTATTGATACAGTTTGATTACTCAATTCAATTTTTAGTGACTCTAGAGTCCACTTCTTCCCCATACTACGAGTGAAAGGGAAAATGTAAAGACTACCATTAAAGCAGCCCAAGCAAGACTTACTATATCCATGTGAATTATGTCCCCTATCTCTATGAATATGAAGAAATTCTTCTATTAGTGATTATTGATCACTAATAATAATGGAATCAATGGCGCAGAGTCAAAAAGGGATTCTGACCGAAGGAAGACAATTGATAAACCAATCCAATAAATCCACCCATACCAAGTTTTTATAAGATTTCCGGTGAATTTGGGAAGCCTTAAGCCCAAGCAAGAGCACAGTTACTCTTTGGAATTTTAAAACTGAAAGGAATGTTCGTAATGGAACACGTAGGAATAGTAAGCCCTATTGTTTTTTATTGATCTTCATAAGCGAAAGACATAAAAAAGACAATCAAGATAGATCAAAATATCTCAGATTTTTCTATCCCTTCTTTGTTCTAATCCTTACTTACTTTTCCCGATTGTTGCACAGAGACAGTCGGGAGACCACCCATTACATTCTACCTTTCCCTGGGGGTTACCGAAACTAAAAGTCAAAAAAAAAACTTTGATTTTATTCTACGAAAAGCCAATTATCCATCCAATCCAATATTGAGTGAATGTCTGAGCATTCGGAGACTTTTGTGAGTCTGTATACAAAGTATCTTATGCCCTTTACACCACTACTAATTTAATTTTTAATTTGTTTGATTCCCCGTTTGACTATCTAACTCAAGACTCGGTCAGTAGACGCTACACTAGTAATGAAAGTCTTGATAGACTAGCCCTTCTATTATACTAAAACCCTTCCTTGAACCCTAGTCGTAAGGATTCACATTTTTTATAGATAAAGAACCTCCCTATTTTGAGCACGTATCGGCCGTTCTAGCCCTTTTCCCTTGCTTTTGATGGGCAAGAATTTGTCGATTTTTATACTACCAACAAAAGGATTTCTAGTTTTTATTGATCAGGCGACACCCGGATTTGAACTGGGGAAAAAGGGATTTGCAGTCCCCCGCCTTACCACTCGGCCATGCCGCCAAAACGAAAAAAAAAAATAGATAGAACTATTCCATTTTTTGATTGGATTTGCATCTTGAATCCCTTTTTTCTTACCCCCTTTCTATTCTAATAAACCTAAAAGAAACCTCGCCCTTTTATTGGAACCGGTGGCTTCCTTTGAATTAATTGTAGAGTATCTCAAATTTCCAACTACACAACGCCAACCCTCCTTTTGCTTTCTATTGAAAGAGAGAATGTGGCTTTTCAGTTACAGAATCAAAAATGAAATGGAAATAGGAACCATTAACTATTGACTGTGCCTTCAGTTCTTGGATCTCAAATTGCGTTTGTTTCCTTAATGTTATAAGAAAAGTGAGTATTAATAAAATTCAATTGATATGCAACTAATTAGTGTCAATTTCAACTATTTTCAAATAAAAAACTTTTCAATTACAATTATAACAACAATTATGTGTATATGTAAACCCCAGAACATCAATTTTGACACAGATATACCTAACACGCTCTCTTATTTATATATGTCTATAAGCGAAATAAGGGGAATTAAGGAAGGGAAAAGGGAATTACCATACCATGCTTCAATTTTTCATTGAATCTGTTGAATGTCAAAAATCATTTAGGATATAGCACGTTTCATGTCATGTTGTCCCAAGTAGAACTTAGATAGGCGATATGCGCATAATCAGACCTGTGTGTTATTAATAAATACAACCCCTCTTGCGCACTACATTAGTATTCCGCGAATTTGACTAACATAACAAATGGGTCACAATGTCTCTCCTCTCTGCGAATCTTTTCTGTCTTTATCGCATTTATAGTATAGGGAATTTATAGTATAGGGAAGAGATTCAAAATTCGGAGTCCCTTTACTTTTTTGGTATTCAATCAGAGTGTATTATCAGAATAATAGGTGAATTTTTGATCACTTTTTATCTTTTTATATTGTATACAAGAAAGACTCCATAACATAAACCTAAGCGGCAGAATTTTTTTTTTTCAGGAATTTTTTATCAAGTCATTTCCATTTGTATTTGTTAGAAATTCTAATTTAAATTTTAAGTAGAAAATTATTTTGATTTCTCTGCTCATATCATACCGTATTTCATACATTACATATATGAAGTTGGGTAAAATTTCATGCGATTCCGTAAACAGAATCTATATTCCATCATTGCTAGATAAATCCATATGGTTCGATGGAAGAATGAGCCAATGCATGGGATTTTTTCGATAAATGGGAAACTAAAATAAAGATGCTTCAAGATGTAAATGAGGGAATGTCTACAATACCTGGGTTTAGTCAGATACAATTTGAAGGATTTTGTAGATTCATTGATCAGGGCTTGACGGAAGAACTTTATAAGTTTCCAAAAATTGAAGATACGGATCAAGAAATTGAATTTCAATTATTTGTGGAAACTTATCAATTGGTAGAACCTTTAATAAAAGAAAGAGATGCTGTGCGTGAATCACTCACATATTGTTCTGAATTATATGTACCCGCGGGATTAATTTGGAAAACGGGTAGGGATATGCAAGAACAAACCATATTTATTGGAAACATTCCTCTAATGAATTCCCTGGGAACCTTTATAGTAAATGGAATATACAGAATAGTGATCAATCAAATATTGCAAAGTCCCGGTATTTATTACCGTTCAGAATTGGACCATAGGGGAATTCCGGTCTATACCGGTACCATAATATCAGATTGGGGAGGAAGATCAGAATTAGAGATTGATAGAAAAGCAAGGATATGGGCGCGTGTGAGCAGGAAACAAAAAATATCTATTCTAGTTCCATCATCAGCTATGGGTTCGAATCTAAGAGAAATTATAGATAATGTATGCTACCCTGAAATTTTCTTGTCTTTTCCGAATGATAAGGAAAAAGAAAAAATTGGGTCAAAAGAAAATGCCATTTTGGAGTTTTATCAACAATTTGCTTGTGTGGGGGGGGATCCGGTATTTTCTGAGTCCTTATGTAAGGAATTACAAAAGAAATTTTTTCAACAAAGATGTGAATTAGGAAAGATTGGGCGACGAAATATGAATCGGAAACTTAATCTTGATATACCTCAGCACATTACATTTTTGTTACCGCGGGATGTATTGGCAGCTGCGGATCACTTGATCGGAATGAAATTTGGAATGGGTACACTTGATGATCTGAATCACTTGAAAAATAAACGTATTCGTTCTGTAGCGGATCTTTTACAAGATCAATTCGGATTGGCTATGATTCGTTTAGAAAATGCGGTTCGGGGAACTATAGGTGGAGCGATTAGGCAAAAATGGATACCGACTCCTCATAATTTGGTAACTTCAACTGCATTAACAACCACTTATGAATCCTTTTTCGGCCTACACCCCTTATCTCAAGTTATGGATCAAACAAATCCATTGACACAAATAGTTCATGGGCGAAAATCAAGTTATTTGGGTCCTGGGGGGTTGACAGGGAGAACTGCGAGTTTTCGGATACGCGATATCCATCCTAGTCACTATGGGCGTATTTGCCCAATTGACACATCTGAAGGAATCAATGTTGGACTC